GGGGTACGAAGTATTTTCAATATTTCTTGATTGCAAGCAGAAAATTTATGTAATGTAAAAAAAAGAGCAAAGAGAGAAAAGCCGGCTATCGGAATCGAACCGATGACCATCGCATTACAAATGCGATGCTCTAACCTCTGAGCTAAGCGGGCTCGTATCAAATAAATTTCACTGTGCATAGGATTTTAGTAAACTACAGGAATCTTAGCTATTGCATATTAATTCATAATGATATGATGAAGAGACTCTAATTTTCTTTTTTTTTTTTATTCTAATCAAATATAGAATAAAGAAATTAAATTCTATTATATAACAATTATATAGAATATACTATATATATATTTATAGTATAGGATCTCATTTTTAAAATTCCCTTTTTATTCAAAATTAAAGTAAATATAAAGAATTTGTTATTATGATCTATTCGAATTATTTATATTTATTAATTTTTTTATTAATGTATAATGGGAATTTGAATGGATTAGTAGATCTATATTTTAGTTTCTAGTTTATAGTACGTACTTTATAGTACGTATAGAGTCTAATAACCCTAATTCTAATTAGACAGACAAAGGCGGCCCTAAGGAAAAGATAAGGATAAAATCCAGATTATATATAATGAGACATTCCTCTGGTTTCATTCGGAAAGGCAGAAAATTAAGGCAAAAAAGAATCGATCGTTTGAGTATTCAAAATATCGAAGTAAAACTGAGAGTAAAAGAAGCATATATGTGTGGTATATATCCATCCATATTGAATTGCGGATACATCAATGATAGAATCGTTTTGTCGTTTTGTATTGGATTAAATCCAAACCCAGGTACTACGATATATGAAAGAAAATAGAAAAGAGATAAAAAAAATAGGAGGAGACAGAGACACTTTTTTATAGAATATAGAAATGATTTCTATTCTATTTAAAGATTAAAGAATTAAATGTAAATGGCTCCAGAATAAATGAACGAAAGGAAAAAAGGGATGGCATCCCAACGAGATCCCGGTCTCAAAACAAAAAGGGGGATATGGCGAAATTGGTAGACGCTACGGACTTGATTGGATTGAGCCTTGGTATGGAAACATACTAAGTGATAACTTTCAAATTCAGAGAAACCCTGGAATTAAAAATGGGCAATCCTGAGCCAAATCCTGCTTTCAGAAAACAAAAAGGGGGATTCAGAAAGAAAAAAAAAAAGGGATAGGTGCAGAGACTCAATGGAAGCTGTTCTAACGAATAGAATTGACTGCGTTGATCGAGGAATCCTTCTATTTGAATTCCCAAAAGGATGAACCCATATACGTACGTACAAATACGTAATAAAAAGAGGCGACCCAAATCTTTATTTTTTATGTTATATGCAAAACAAATAGAAGAATTCTTGTGAATCGATTCCGAGTTGAAGTAAGAATCGATCAATATTCATTGATCAAATCAGTTATTCTCTAACCTGGTAGATTTTTTAAAGAACTGACTGGTTGGACGAGAATAAAGATAGAGTCCCATTATACATGTCAATACCGACAAAAATGAAATTTATAGTAAGAGGAAAATCCGTCGACTTTTAAAATCGTGAGGGTTCAAGTCCCTCTATCCCCAATAAAAAGTTCGATCTACTCCCTACCCATTTTTCTAACTTTTTTATTTTTAGCAGTTCCACATTAGTTATGTTTCTCAGCCATTCGGCTCTTTCACAAATGGATCGGATTGTGGGAGAAAAGTTTTTCTCTTATCACAAGTCTTTTGATCTAGATATACTACAATATATATGCAAATCAACATCTATGAGAAAGGAATACCTATTTGAATCATTCACAGTTAACATAAATTTTTTTAGTTAAACTTACAAAGTTTTCTTTTTGAAAATCCAAGCCAAGACCCATAAATTACAGGGTTTGGGTAAGACTTTTTAATGCTATGCTTAGTCTATTTAATTAACTGACATATATCCAACAAGCCTTCGAAATAGTATGGGGATGGTGCAAAAGTCGGGATAGCTCAGTTGGTAGAGCAGAGGACTGAAAATCCTCGTGTCACCAGTTCAAATCTGGTTCCTGGCATGTGGCTAATATAATAACGGATACTAGTATATTATCATAGATTCGGTATACATATTCGATTCGTTCTTAGTCTAAATCCTGATACATGCTTAGAATTTGTGTATGATTCTTTTTGGTGTCTAGAGATAGTATGCCCAGATTGTTTCGTTAGTTGGGGCGAGTAAGAATAAAGAGCATATCATATATCTAGTTAAATAAAGAAATAGATTAGGGTTCGTCTTCTTTTTTGTTTGTTCATGTGGTACCGCCTCTCGTTAAAAAATAATATATAAAATATATATGATGAAGTTTTTTAGTTGGTTTAAAATGAAAAAGTCTATGGGGTTAGAACCCACCCCGTGGGAATAGATAAGATTCATTTCAGATCAAAGTAAACAAAAAAGTAATCCAATCCTTTCTTTTTTCATTTCATATTTGTGACCCTCTCGAGCCCATATAAGCGATG